GATTATTGTTCCTATACAGTTCGAACTATCTATGGGGTATTAGGCATCAAAATTTGGATATTTATAGACGGGGAATAATAAACCTTTACCTGTCTTTCCCATCTATACAGCGATGGAAGAAAAATGAGAAACTCATTTCTTCTTTTTCTGTTCAATCAAAAAAAAAAAAAAAACCAACAAAATGAACAATTCTAATTCTATAGGGTTGAATAAAAATTCAATTGACCATTTGATATAATTGCTATGCTTAGTGTGTGACTCGTTGGTTTTTTGAGGGTTAGTATAAAATATAAAAAAAAGCAGCCCCATAGTATAAACTAATAACTATAGAAGTAATAACCAACTCATCACTTCACATTATCTGGATCCAAAGAACCAGTCAAGATATGATATATCGGTCATATCATTGTAGCAACTGAAATCTTTTTGCATAAACAAAAAAAAGCAATCTGATTCTAAGTTGTGAAGCGAGATAGAGAAGAGGGGTGTGGATAAATGGAAGGGTGAGAGAAAGAAAGAAAAAGAATATCGATGCTATATAATTCCAATATGTAAGGTCTATGAGTCATCTCATAAAAAGGCAGTGTAATAAAGCATCAATACGGATTCATCCATAATTAAATGAATCTGCCCATAGAACGAAAAAATCAAGAGCTCTGAGCCAATAAAGACTGAGAAGATTGACTCAAGAACAAATTTCATTACGAGCTCCATTGTAAAATTCAGACCTAACCATTAAGTAAGAAGCGGTGGGAACGAGGGAACCTGTGAATCTAGAAGATTCTATTGAAAAGGAATTCTAATGATTCATTGATCGGGATGGCGGAACGAACCAGAAACCAATTCATCTATTCGGAAAAGTTATGAATTAATGCTACAACCGAAATAGAAATTGAAAGAGTAAATATTCGCCCGCGAAAACTTGATTTTCTTGGATTGATAAATTTGGGTCAATCCACTACGATCGATAAAGGGTAAAACAAAAGAAAAATTCATTTTAACATTCTAAAAACCAATACAATATTCTCTATAAAAAAAAAATAGAACATAGTTATTTAATATGTTTAGTTATCTATACAAACAAGATACACAAATGACTAATAGATTTGATATAGATTAGATGAAATCCATGATTCAGTGTATTACTTATACTTATTAAATACATGTATATCTTCATTCAAATTATAGTTTATTATATCTGAATTGAAATTCAAGATTTTTTAATCCCTTTATTCGCTATTCGCGAGGAGCTGGATGAGAGGAAACTCTCACGTCCGGTTCTGTAGTAGAGATGGAATTCAAAACCAACCATCAACTATAACCCCAAAAGAACCAGATTCCGTAAACAACATAGAGGAAGAATGAAGGGAATATCTTATCGAGGTAATCATATTTGTTTCGGTAAATATGCTCTTCAAGCACTTGAACCCGCTTGGATCACATCTAGACAAATAGAAGCAGGTCGACGAGCAATGACACGAAATGCACGTCGCGGTGGAAAAATATGGGTACGTATATTTCCAGACAAACCAGTTACAGTAAGACCCGCAGAAACACGTATGGGTTCGGGTAAAGGATCTCCTGAATATTGGGTAGCTGTTGTTAAACCAGGTCGAATACTGTATGAAATGGGTGGAGTAACAGAAAAAATAGCCAGAAGGTCTATTTCAATAGCAGCGTCCAAAATGCCTATACGAACTCAATTCATTATTTCGGGATAAAAATGGAAAAGCAAAAGAAATAGGTCTTGGGAAAAAAAAAACAACCTCAGGTGCAGGTTTCTTTTTTTGGACAAACAATATTTCTTTTTTTCTTCGCCCTTTGTTTTGCATTGTAAAGAACAGATTCAAAAAAAAAAAAGGAAATGATTCAACCCCAGACCCATTTGAATGTAGCGGATAACAGCGGGGCTCGAGAATTGATGTGTATTCGAATCATAGGAGCTAGCAATCGTCGATATGCTCATATTGGTGACATTATTGTTGCTGTGATCAAAAAAGCAGCTCCAAAAATGCCCTTAGAAAGATCGGAAGTGGTCAGAGCTGTAATTGTACGTACTTGTAAGGAACTCAAACGTGACAACGGTATGATAATACGAAATGATGACAATGCTGCAGTTGTCGTTGATCAAGAAGGAAATCCAAAAGGAACTCGAGTTTTTGGTGCGATTGCCGGGGAATTGAGACAGTTTAATTTTACTAAAATAGTTTCATTAGCTCCCGAGGTATTATAAAATGAGACCATGATATGGTTAGAGTAAGGTATCTGAAAGAAATAGATTAAGATTCATTTAGTAGATTGTGTCTCGCGCATATACCTTTAAAAATTCATAGTCATAAACAAATAAGTAAAAAAACAAGAAAAACATGTTGATTATATCCAAATTTGTAGGCACCAATAATTTTAATTCATCATGGGCAGGGATACTATTGCTGACATAATAACCTCTATACGAAATGCGGATATGGATAGAAAAAGAGTGGTTCGAATAGCATCTACT